CCTTTAGCTACTTCATGCCTACGATAACTAGTTATTTCGCTTTTCTACTAGCGGCGTTAACTATAACTTCAGTTCTATTTATTGGTCTGAGTAAGATACGGCTTATTTAACTTGAATTTAATTCAAATTACTTTTACAGTTCATAATAAAGAAATTTTTCTGCAGTATTCCATCTATTCTATAGTTCCTTACCGCGCGAATTTACAATTCTTTGGTCGTCGAGATTCATGAGTAATCCGGATTCATATTTAAGGATAGATATTACCTCTCTTTTTCTCCTTTCAAAAAATAAGAATAAAAATGATTGAAGTTTTTCTCTTTGGAATCGTCTTAGGTCTAATTCCTATTACATTGGCTGGGTTATTCGTAACTGCGTATTTACAGTATAGACGCGGTGATCAGTTGGACCTTTGATTTATTAAGATCGATTTTGTTGATTGACCTCGCCTTTTCTTTAACTTTAATCTGGCAAAAGTAAAATTCAGAATCTGTTCAATTATTGCCATGTAATTTTGACCTAACAAAACAAGAAAGGAATCACGCTCTGTAGGATTTGAACCTACGACATCGGGTTTTGGAGACCCGCGTTCTACCGAACTGAACTAAGAGCGCTCTCTTACAAAAAAAACGACTGTAAGGAAAGGGATTCTTTTTCTACTTTTTCTAGCTCTAATACATCTTGTATGCGTCTACGTCTACTACCCTTATAGAGTATGATCCAAATAGTATGATAGTATGATATAATGTAAAGGCTATCTATGTCCAATTTTGAATCGATCTCAATGAATCTCTCGTTACTGTTCAGAGTAGAGGAAATAAGTAGGGATGACAGGATTTGAACCTGTGACATTTTGTACCCAAAACAAACGCGCTACCAAGCTGCGCTACACCCCTTTCAATTAATTTACAGTGTTATTGTAGAGAATCCCTGTTTTGTTTTCCACATCTTTCTCTTTATTTCGTCCATTGATAAAGAGAACTTGAAAGAAATTATTTTTCTTTTTCTCTTAGGGAGTCCATGTTCAAATACAAAAATACAGGCTGTTCTTAGTTACATATACATCTGATCATATCAGCACTTTGCTTATGTATTACAATAAAGAAGGAGAATTTTAAATGCGAGATCTAAAAACATATCTCTCCGTGGCACCAGTACTAAGTACTTTATGGTTTGGATCTTTAGCAGGTATATTGATAGAAATTAATCGTTTTTTCCCCGATGCATTAACATTCCCTTTTTTTTCATTCTAATTCGAGTCATTTTATTGGTCTAGTTATTGGCAGAGGAAGGGGTAAAGAAGATTAGAGATAGAATTCAATATCTGGGACTCGTACTTCCCCCCTCCCTACTCTATTGTATTGTTTGTTTTATTATTTTCTTTTTTAGATTTAGTATTATATTAGAATATGTATTATATTGTTTATTATTTGAGGGCTTTCTATTATTAGATGTTAGTTATTATTCGAAATGTTTGTTATTTAGTAGAAAGAATTCGAATAAGTTATAAAAGAGAAACAATAAGAAGGCATTCCGCCTCCGTAAAAGTAGGAACTCGACTAAGGCGCTTAAATATTAAATAAGTGGTGCCGAAGATGGAAATATGGCTAGGATAACAGTATAAAGATACTCATGAAATGAAATACTCCACTTCAACTCGAAATCTAAAGAGAACTGCCTAGACTAGTTATAAACCTTTTGTATTATTGGAATTGTACTACTTAATTACTATTATATTGTTACTAATATATTGATTGCATGATTGCAACGAAATCTCTCATAATTGGATTTAAAGCTGGCAACTTCCATCTTTTTACTTCCATTTAGATCGAAAAATCGAACAGTTAAATGAATAGAAAAAAGGAGGTTCATGGCGAGGGGGAAAGATATCCGAGTAAGGGTTATTTTGGAATGCACTGGGTGTGTTGAAAAGGGTATTCGTGTTAATAAAAAATCAAGAGGCATTTCCAGATATATTACTCAAAAAAATAGACACAATACACCCGGTCGATTGGAATTGAGAAAATTCTGTCCCTATTGTTACAAACATAGGATTCACGGAGAAATAAAGAAGTAGATCGAATCAATCACCCGTGTGTCACTTTTTCAAGGAACCTGAAACACGATATATTAAATATATGTTAACTATGTTATAATTAATAACAATAACATATCATATAAAAATAGAATATATAGAATCTCTAAAAAAAAAAGAAAGAAAACATGCATAAATTCAAGCGACTCCTTCATAAATCCAAGCGATCCTTTCGTAGGCGTTTGCCCCCGATCAAATCGGGGGATCGAATTGATTATCGAAACATGAGTTTAATTAGTCGATTTATTAGTGAACAAGGAAAAATATTATCTAGACGGGTGAATCGATTGACCTTAAAACAACAACGGTTAATTACTATTGCTATCAAGCAAGCTCGTATTTTATCTTTGTTACCTTTTCTTAATAATGAAAAACAATTTGAACGAGGTGGTGAGTCGACTGCTAGAACTGCCGGGCTTAGAACCCGCAATAAAATGAATAGGCTTACTCTTCAATAGAATCAAACTTCCAATCCGAACTCAAATTAAGAAAAAGAGTGAATTGAGTATGGTAAAAAAAAAGAATCAATCTTTTTTTTATTGAACGTGTTTGCTCATTGTAACGACTTTATCATATTGTATAATACAAATTTCTACTCTACCTTCCCGGAGTTTCTTATTCAGGTACTTCTATGATTAAAGATTCAAGTATTTTTAGCGATTCTTTCCAATAACACTATTTTATTATTTCATTGGAAATCATATAAAGACAGTTTCTGTTTAATATAGCTATCTGGGCAAGTATTTTACGATTAAGAAGCACCCGCCTCTTATACAAATTATATATTAATCCACTATAACTAGAGGATACCCCTCTCCCGCGAATTACTGCATTTATCCGAGTGATCCACAAATGACGAAAATCCCTCTTTTGCCTATCTCTATCCCGATGAGCCGAAACCAAAGCTCGTATTTTCTGTTGAGTAATAGTTCGAGTAAGTCTTGAATGAGCCCCGCGAAAGCTTGAGGCAAATAAACGCATTTTTGTTCTACGGTTTCTAGCTATATACCCTCGTCTAATTCTGGTCATTGAATAAATGGAATAAATGAAACTCTGAGGAATAACTGATTGATTTCCTTTCTTTCAGTTTTTCCTTTTCTAGCTTATATAATTAACAAAACGGGTTTCCCAATGTATAAAGTAAAAACTCCAACGGCTTTTGCTACGATAACCTTCCTAACCACGAGTTTTTTAGGAGGCATTGATCAAATGCCCCGAAAAGAGTCAATATAAATGGATATGGATAAAGAAATTGTGGGTTCCATCGTTTATATGGTTATTTTCAAAACGGTAAGGTCCTCTCTATACACCGGAGCCCTTTTTTTGATTCTTCGTTTTTTTGTTAACTTGTACAGTTCACATTCTTTGGCTCTACCCATGGAATTCTCTAGTACTAGACCTTTCACAAGGTGATCCACCTTTAATACAGTAACGGTATTTAATTATTTTGTTGGGTTAGCTTGACCCTCTTAGTCCGTTCTTGCAAAAGTCTAAGGCTGATATTTCTGCTTAAAAAAGAAAAAAGAAATTCCCTGGATAATAAGTTGCTACGAATTGGTTAATTCTTTTCATCTTAAATTGAAAAATAGAGGGAGTGGTCGTGTTTGTCCCAACGAAAACCATCAATTTTGTGCACAATAAACAATAAATACAATAACAAGATTTTTCTTGTTTTTTTAGAGAAGAGAATGGATGTAGGAACCCCAATCTATCCTAGTCATTGATACTGTATCGATCACTGAGACTGGAATTCTTTTCTTTTGTCCCAGTCCAGGATCTGAACGCGTCGCACATACACCCGAGTACATGTTCCTCGGCGCTGAGGACATCCCCTAAGAGCGGGGGATTTCGTTACATTTTTTATTGGCTGTCTTGTATTCCTAATAAGTTGTTTAAGGGTTGGCATGCTGAAGGGTTTAATGGTCTATGGTCTATAGAATTAATATGGTTTAGATTGATCCTAACCGGATGATTATGAATTCTTTGAATCTATTTTTCTTTACTTATATTCAATTGAACTTATATTCAATTGAGTAAATAAAAAAGAAAAAACTATCTAAAAACTATTTCATATTAATGAAACATTGCAAATCATAATTTATGTGGACTCTTTGCTATTTTTCAACCGCTACAAGATCAACAATTCCATGAGCTTGGGCTTCTGGTGCTGACATAAAAACATCCCTTTCCATGTCTTCGGATACGACCCATAAAGGTTTTCCCGTTCTTTGTACATAAACTCTTGTGATGGTTTCGCGCAGTTTCAGCAGTTCTTCCGCTTCCAGGACAAATTCTCCCGTTTGTGCCTCATAAAAAGCACTAGAAGGTTGATGGATCATTACCCTGATGATATAGCATAATCAATTTAAAATTAAAAGAAAAGGTTATTCGATTTTTCATCATTAAGGCGCGAGAATTTAAAAAGAAATAAAATAGAATTGATCAACCGTACGGGCAGGGTTTGCACATTGCATACGGCTCTATAAAAAAATTGACTTTTACCTTCCAACAAACCACCAAAGAAAAAGGAAAAATATCGAGTTTATCATCAGATCCAGATTGGTAAATAATCTAATAATTACCTAATTGACCCTCCTTTTTTTTGTTTTTGAGGAGTTCAAAAATAATATGACGGCTCCGTTGCTTTATACCTTATATTTTTTATTATTGAAAAAATTTTTATTTGTGATTCAGCAATCCCAAAGTTTCTTTTTTTTTTCAAATAAAACAAATCCAATTAGAAAAAATCATCGAATCTTGTTTTTTCTATTCTTTTCTAACATAGCCAAAACAGCCTGTTGGTGTGAAAAAAAAAGGGTTTGTGACACTGAAAAGGGCTTCCAATTCCAATAAATAATATCAAATCGGGACTACCTTTTTTCATACTACTCTTTCGACACAGAATTGAATGTTTTTGTAATAGTTTTTGAAAAAAGAATACAATTTTTTGATATCGAATTCGAAGTGCCATGCTATTATTACTTAAAAATATTTCATATAGCGAAGGCATAGTTTTTTTCTCTCAAAAAAAAACTCAATGGCGCCAAGCGTGAGGGAATGCTAAACGTTTGGTAATTTTTCCTCCGACCAGGATAAAAGATCCCATTGAAGCGGCTAATCCCAGGCATATTGTCTGTACATCCGGTCGCACAAATTGCATAGTATCATAAATCGCTATTCCAGGTATTACCCATCCACCAGGAGAGTTGATAAACAAATAAAGATCTTTGGTATCACTCTCCATACTCAGATATACTAGAAGAGCTATGAGTTGATTCGAGATATTGTTATCAACTACTTGGCCTAAAAAAAGTAATCTTTCTCGATAAAGTCGGTTGATTAGGATAAACCTCAATCCTGTAGGAGCCGTACATGCACCTTTTGATGCATACGGTTCAACAAAAATAAATTAAGAATCAATGTGTAGATCCTAGTTCTTTTTGTTTTTTATATTTTTATAAGAGGCTCTTTCTAATTTTCTATTCTCACGAAGAAACTTTTTATTTCATTTTTCAAGAAATTTTGGCCTGTTTACCGAACAATTTACTAAACTTATCGAACTAACTTCTCCTTGATGTATTGTTTCATCGAGATCCAATCTAAATCACGATGGGATTCTCTTGTTCCTGAATGGGTTTCTTCAATTCTTTTAGGTTTATGCTGCTCTACTCCGAGTAAAGATCCGCCCGATTTTGATTTGCACATATAGAACAAATGCTCCCACTACCGCGTCTTTTTGCGAAAACTTCGTTTTTTTTCCTATTTATTTCATGTCTTCCGTCAACTCTTTTACGTACTAATCATATTATTCAAGTAATTCTGATTAACAGGCGGAGATTACTTGAATGTAATAAAAAATAAAAAAATAATACATATGATACAAGTAGGAATCCTAGATTATTATCAATGGGTTTTTTCTAAACGGAGCCTGGATACCTCATTTTATTAGTTCAAACAAACCAACCATAAATTGGATTCTAATTGATAATATTAATTTGGATGTCGCCCAACAATTAAAATTTTTTCTTTCATTGCACTTCACGCTCCAAATTTTGGATGATTCAATCAATATTTTTTGGGCGAAGCGAAAGGATTTCTCAATCGGGGGAGAGAATGGGGAAATACCATATGACCCACTATATCTGACAAGTCGCACTATACGTCAACCCAGGATGCATCGTTTTCCCCGGGATTTCGAAAAGGTACTCTTGGAACACCAATAGGCATTAAATGAAAGAAAAAATATTAAAGTACTATATCTTACTTTGATGTGGAAGCGTAATAATGCGTTTATTTCTTTTAATAATTTCGTCTTTTATCCCATTTTATCCAGATATTTGATATCCATATATTTATTATATTGGATAAATAAATTCTAAGGAAGACAGAATGAAGAAAAGAAAGGAGATTTCTTACGAATAGGTACTTTCGAATAATAAACGAATATGTATAGATTCGACCGCCTAAAAGGGTATAAACCCCCCATTGCGTATTGATACTTATCGGGTATAAAATAGATTTGCTTCTCTTTGTTCATATGACCCTACCTAATTGTTTCATTATTACTACTAAAATAAAAGCCTTGAACAAAGATTAATACTTTCTCTCAGCTAATGCACTGAAAATGAGAGGTCCATGGCATAGTTTTCCAGTGCAATAAAGTTACATAGTGTGATTTTTCGTTGATAAAGAGGTATTTCCATGGGTTTGCCTTGGTATCGTGTTCATACCGTCGTATTGAATGATCCCGGTCGTTTGCTAGCTGTCCATATAATGCATACAGCTTTAGTTGCCGGTTGGGCTGGTTCGATGGCTCTATATGAATTAGCAGTTTTTGATCCCTCTGACCCTGTTCTCGACCCAATGTGGAGACAAGGTATGTTCGTTATACCCTTTATGACTCGGTTAGGAATAACCAATTCATGGGGTGGTTGGACTATTACAGGTGGGACTGTAACGAATCCGGGTATTTGGAGTTACGAAGGTGTGGCTGGGGCACATATTATGTTTTCTGGCTTGTGCTTCTTGGCTGCTATTTGGCATTGGGTATATTGGGATCTAGCGATATTTACTGATGAACGTACAGGAAAACCCTCTTTGGATTTGCCCAAGATCTTCGGAATTCATTTATTTCTTTCAGGGGTAGCTTGCTTTGGGTTTGGCGCATTTCATGTAACAGGGTTGTATGGTCCTGGAATATGGGTGTCCGATCCTTATGGGCTAACCGGAAAAGTCCAATCTGTAAATCCGGCGTGGGGTGTGGAAGGTTTTGATCCTTTTGTTCCGGGAGGAATAGCCTCTCATCATATTGCAGCAGGGACATTGGGCATATTAGCGGGACTTTTTCATCTTAGTGTCCGTCCGCCACAACGTCTATACAAAGGATTGCGTATGGGAAATATCGAAACTGTCCTTTCTAGTAGTATCGCTGCTGTCTTTTTTGCAGCTTTTGTTGTTGCTGGAACTATGTGGTATGGTTCCGCAACTACTCCCATTGAATTATTTGGTCCCACTCGTTATCAATGGGATCAGGGATACTTCCAGCAAGAAATATATCGAAGAGTTGGTGCTGGGCTATCCGAGAATCAAAGTTTATCCGAAGCTTGGTCTAAAATTCCTGAAAAACTGGCTTTTTACGATTACATTGGAAATAATCCGGCAAAAGGGGGGTTATTCAGGGCGGGCTCAATGGATAACGGGGATGGGATAGCTGTTGGGTGGTTGGGGCATCCTATCTTTAGAGATAAAGAAGGGCGTGAACTTTTTGTACGTCGTATGCCTACCTTTTTTGAAACATTTCCAGTGGTTTTGGTAGACGGAGACGGGATTGTTAGAGCCGATGTTCCTTTTCGAAGGGCAGAATCGAAGTATAGTGTTGAGCAAGTAGGTGTAACTGTTGAGTTCTATGGTGGCGAACTCAATGGCGTCAGTTATAGTGATCCCACTACTGTTAAAAAATATGCAAGGCGTGCTCAATTGGGTGAAATCTTTGAATTAGACCGTGCGACTTTGAAATCCGATGGTGTTTTTCGTAGTAGTCCAAGAGGTTGGTTTACTTTTGGCCATGCTTCGTTTGCTCTTCTCTTCTTCTTTGGACACATTTGGCATGGTGCTAGAACCTTATTCAGAGATGTTTTTGCTGGTATTGATCCAGATTTGGATGCTCAAGTGGAATTTGGAGCATTCCAAAAACTTGGGGATCCAACTACAAGAAGACAAGTAGTTTGATACAATATTGCTCCGTTACTTTTCGCTTCCACTTTTTGACATAGGGCACCGGGGATTTTTTGATCGGAATTGCCGACTTGTCTTTGATTCTTGCTCCTTCTTTATTTTATCCAGGATAGGACTCCAAATAAACAGGTATGAAAGCTATAATTGTAAACCACAATCAAATCTATGGAAGCATTGGTTTATACATTCCTCTTAGTCTCAACTCTAGGAATCATCTTTTTCGCCATCTTTTTTCGAGAACCACCTAAAGTTCCAACTAAAAAGATTAAATGATTTTTCATTTTCTAAATTGAAGTAATGAGCCTCCCGATATTGGAGGCTCGTTACTTCAAACTTCAACTAGTCCCCGTGTTCCTCGAATGGATCTCTTAGTTGTTGAGAGGGTTGCCCAAAAGCAGTATATAAGGCATACCCCGTAAAACTTACAAGTAAACCAGATAGAAAGATGGCGACTAGGGTTGCTGTTTCCATTATTATAAAATTTCAAAACCACAATGGATCATGGATCTATGATATAAGATTATTTATTTACAACGAAATTGTATACAAAGTCAACAGATCTCAATGAATACAAAATAGGAGTTATGGCTACACAAAGCGTTGAGGGTAGTTCTAGATCTCGTCCAAAACGAACTGGTGTAGGGGGGTTATTGAAACCATTGAATTCGGAATATGGTAAAGTAGCTCCTGGATGGGGAACTACTCCATTGATGGGAGTCGCAATGGCTTTATTTGCGATATTTCTATCTATTATTTTAGAGATTTATAATTCCTCTGTTTTACTAGAAGGAATTTCAATGAATTAGATTTATCAGAATAACTAAGTCCTAAGCTTTGCTTTTCACTCTAAAGCAAAAGGTTTAGGTTTGTATTTTGGGTCTATTTTGGTAGTTCGACCGCGAAATTTCTTTGTTTCTGTATTTCCGTAATATGAGTGTGTGACTTGTTAAAATAGATCCTATTGATAGTACAGAGAATAGGTCTGTCATCTTCATAAAGGCGATTTTCCTCGTCAGATATTCATTCGAATATTTGGAGCACGAACTATATGAAATAGATTACGAAGTATTAGAACTATGATTCATACTTAATATTCAGACCTCGTGGCCGGGCTACAAATTTTCAAAGAGTTTGAAAGAATAAAAATCTTTCAAACTCCCGTTCATGCTTAGTTTGATACAGGGCAAACCCCTTTTTTATTTTTAATCATTCTATCCATTCCTATTCATTGAATAAGCGAGGGTACAAGGGTTCTTACTCAGAGAATCCTTGGACTTAATTTGAAGGTCATCGCCATTCTAGTATGAATCTGAGGTTTCAATAGGTTCATGCGGTCTTAACAAGAGAATTCCTATCAATAATAAAAAAGAAAGTAAATCCGCATTCCAAAGCAATCAAAAAATAAGAAATCTTAAAGAAGGTAAATAGAAGATTCAAGAGGCCTGTAATGATCAACATCAAGACGAATGAGCCGACTTGATATTTTAGCATTATAACCAAAAAGGAAAGTTTTCGGATTTTTTATTTGCATTCTTTTGTATCTTCTGATAAAATTGAATCATTAGGATTAAGAAGTTTCAAACTTTGAACTCTACTATATTTTTCACTTTACTATATACAATACACATATCCGTTTCCACCAGTATTTTGGTCTTTCTTTGTGTTTGAGCTGT